ATTAGCTCCCGAGGTATTATAAAATGAGACCACGGTATGGTTATAGTAGGCTATTTAAAAGAAATAGATTAAGATTCATTTAGTAGATTTTGTCTCACGTATATACCTTTCAAAATTCGTATTCATAAACAAATATGTAAAAAAAAAAAGAAAAACATGTTGATTATATCCAAATTTGGAGGCACCAAAAATTTTAATTAATCATGGGTAGTGATACTATTGCTGACATAATAACCTCTATACGAAATGCCGATATGTATAGAAAAAGCGTGGTTCGAGTAGCATCTACTAATATCAGCCAAAGTATTGTTAAAATACTTTTACGCGAGGGTTTTATCGAAAACGTGAGAAAACATCGAGAAAACAACAAATCTTTTTTGGTTTTAACCCTACGACATAGAAGAAACAGGAAAAGTACTTATAGAAATCTTTTAAATTTAAAACGGATCAGTAAGCCCGGGCTACGAATCTATTCTAACTATCAAAGAATTCCTAGAATTTTAGGCGGGATGGGCGTTGTAATTCTTTCTACCTCTCGGGGTATAATGACAGACCGAGAGGCTCGACTAGAAAGAATAGGCGGAGAAATTTTGTGTTATATATGGTAATCTTTCTAATATCCAAATTGAATATGAAACTTCTTTTTTGTGAAAAAGAAAAGAGAAGAGGTGGGTTGTCTAATAGGGTTCTTCCTCCACTAGTTGATACTTCAAGGGGGTTTTACCTGGAATGAAAGAACAAAAATGGATTCATGAAGGTTTAATTACTGAATCGCTTCCCAACGGCATGTTCCGAGTTCGTTTAGATAATGAAGATATTATTCTAGGTCATGTTTCAGGAAAGATCCGACGTAGTTTTATACGGATACTGCCAGGAGATAGAGTCAAAATTGAAGTAAGTCGTTATGATTCAACCAGAGGTCGTATAATTTATCGACTCCGCAACAAAGATTCGAAAGATTAGGTGTTTTTTCAACTTCACTATTTATTTCGTAGGAATACGATTTGAAATTGAAAATTTCAAGAAACTTATTTTCTTCCAAGAAGTGGATTCAAAATTAAAGTAAGGAGTGACAAATATGAAAATAAGAGCTTCCGTTCGTAAAATTTGTGAAAAATGTCGACTAATCCGTCGTCGGGGACGAATTATAGTAATTTGTTCCAACCCAAGACATAAACAAAGACAAGGATAATAAGACTCGTTAAAGACCTGATATACAAATAGGGGATCTGTTTTGACCTGAAATGGATATATCCATATATCTCTGACTCAAATTTATGAGATGATAAAATATGGCAAAAGCTATACCGAAAAAGAGTTCACGTGGACGTATTGGTTCACGTAAGAGTACACGTAAAATACCAAAGGGGGTTATTCATATTCAAGCAAGTTTCAATAATACCATTGTGACTGTTACAGATGTACGGGGGCGTGTGGTTTCTTGGTCCTCCGCCGGTACTTGTGGCTTCCGAGGTACAAGAAGAGGGACGCCATTTGCTGCTCAAACCGCAGCGGCAAATGCTATTCGTGCAGTAGTAGATCAAGGTATGCAACGAGCAGAAGTCATGATTAAAGGTCCCGGTCTCGGAAGAGACGCAGCATTACGAGCTATTCGCAGAAGTGGTATACTATTAACTTTCGTACGGGATGTAACTCCTATGCCACATAATGGCTGTAGACCCCCGAAGAAACGGCGTGTGTAGAAATCAAAATAGAAGATATTTCACTAGCAAGAGAAACAAGAGAAATAAATGATTCAATGATCTGATCAAATAATATTATTATGGTTCGAGAGAAAATAGCAGTATCTACTCGGACACTACAGTGGAAGTGTGTTGAATCAGCAGCAGACAGTAAGCGTCTTTTTTATGGGCGCTTTATTCTGTCTCCGCTTATGAAAGGTCAAGCAGACACAATAGGCATTGCGATGCGAAGAGCTTTGCTTGGAGAAATCGAAGGAACATGTATAACACGCGCAAAATCTGAGAAAATATCTCACGAATATTCTACCATAATGGGTATTCAAGAATCAGTACATGAAATTTTAATGAATTTGAAAGAAATCGTATTGAGAAGTAATCTCTATGGAACTTGTGAGGCGTCTATTTGTGTCAGGGGCCCTGGATATGTAACTGCTCAAGATATCCTCTTACCGCCTTATGTAGAAATCGTCGATAATACACAGCATATAGCTTGCTTGACAGAACCCATTGAGTTGGTTATTGGATTACAAATAGAGAAGAATCGCGGATATCTTATAAAAGCGCCAAATACCTTTCAAGATGGAAGTTATCCTATAGATCCTGTATTCATGCCTGTTCGAAATGCGAATCATAGTATTCATTCTTATGAAAATGGTAACAAAGAAATACTATTTCTCGAAATATGGACAAATGGAAGTTTAACTCCTAAAGAAGCACTTCACGAAGCCTCCCGGAATTTGATTGATTTATTGATTCCATTTTTACATACCAATGAAGAAAATTTAAATTTAGAGGAC